AAGTAAGGTAAACAAAAAATCCTTCTTTTTCTTTGAACCCACCCAATCAAAAATCCTCCTTTTCTCAAAGGAGAATCGAAAAAATCATATTTTCATACAATATCTTAATTGAATTATATGTAATGATCAATAAATTAAGTTGAATTCTATATCTACACATACCAAAAACATAGAAAAATCCGAATACCAATCTAATCTATTCTATAGATATCTGGGCTAGAGTTGACAAACAAACAAAACCAGCAATATACTTTATTGGTATCGCATAGAAATCTAAATGGGGCGTGGCCAAGTGGTAAGGCAACGGGTTTTGGTCCCGCTATTCGGAGGTTCGAATCCTTCCGTCCCAGAACATATATATTCTCTGACAATATAGATTGCTTTTTTAACAATGTTTTGTTTAAAATCGAAATGTTAGCTGGAATGTGATTGTTGTTTCTTATTTTTTTCTTCGATGAATCGTTTTTTTTTTTTTCAAAAACTGAATCGAGATGCGAAAGAATCCATATTCCCTATCGCGTATTCTCTACCCCCTAAATTAGCCTAATTAGATTTCATTTTCGTTTTTGTAGATTTCTTGACTTTTCGCCAAGAGGAGGTTTTTGGTAATAATGAAATTCACTAAGTCTCTTAATTCTTAATCAATGAGGTAGGCTAAAATAGAAAAAAAAGGAGCAAAAACTGGACTTAATCTGGACTTGTTTGGCTTTGTGCCTAGACAGCTTGCATTTCGTAAAAATAAAAAAGACTAGGACACCCCCTTCTTTTGATTTTTGATTTATGCTGCATCAGTCCCATAGAATGGGGTAGATAGGAGTTAATCAGTAATGGGAAGGCGTTCATTTCAATATCTATAAACGGTGACAATTGCTCAGTCTATTTGATCGAATTGATAGATACGAAACCCTTCCCATTCTTTGGATTTTATCAATCAGATGAAAAAAAAGACTTATCTTTTTTCCTAAGATGATCAAAAGTTATTTTTAACTATCAAATTTTCTTGGAATAATGATGTCGAAATTGGAATAATGATGTCGAAAGGGGAACTTTCTAAATTTCTTCGAAATTTAGAAAGATAAATAGTTTTAATCATTCCTTAGAAGCTGAATCTTTCTCTCCTATTAAGTCACGTGAAGATGCAGCATCAAAAAAAATTCGTTTATTCATCTTATTTGTTGTGTATTTGTACATCCACCATTTTTTGTAGGAATGAAGGTGCTCTTAGCTCGACATCATTGGTTCTGTTTCACTAGAACCCCTCGTTTTTTGTTGTCTTGGAATGTAAATAGTCCATGATGGAGCTCGAGTAGAAAGTATTAATTTATTTCTCGGGGCAAGGGTCTAGGGTTAATGCCAATCAATAAAAAAATTGAAACAACTTCGTAAATATATCTTAGGTATGGAAATCGAAAGAATCCAATTCGAGCAAGTTTCAAATTAAAAAATTTATTGGAATTGATCAAACTTTTTCGATCCAAAGTGTTTAACGAGGGAATCCATCATCTTGTAGGATTCTTTCATAGAAATCGCAAAAAGGGTATGTTGCTGCCATTTTGAAAGGATTAAAAAGCACCGAAGTAATGTCTAAACCCAATGATTTAAAATAAAACAAAGAAAATAAAACATAAAGGATCCCAGAACAAGGAAACACCTTTTTAATTGTCTTAATAACTGGATCAGACTGAAGAATCCGATTTTAAACGAGACAAACAAAAAAGGAGGAAAGACCGCTCAATAAATGAAATTGTCGAAAGATTTTCCTTTGAACTGTTTGAAAGTTATCCAACTTGAGTTATGAGAGTACGAATGGTTTCTTTTTCATTTTAAGTAAGAACGAAGAAAAAAAGACTTACATCTTTAATTGCTTTGATCATTTTATGGATCCAGTTGTCATTTCTTAGATAGAATTCCATAGAGAGACAAAACTTCGAATCAATCATTTTTCTCGAGCCGTACGAGGAGAAAGCTTCCTATACGTTTCTAGGGGGGGTGTTGTTCATCTACATCTATCCCAATGAGCCGTCTATCGAATCGTTGCAATTGATGTTCGATCCCGAAGAGAAGGAAAAGATCTTCAGAAAGTGGGTTTTTATGATCCGATAAAGAATCAAACTTATTTAAATGTTCCTGGTCTTATTACTTCAAAGAAGCCCGGTTACTCTTTTTCAAAAAAAAATCAAAGATTCTTCTTCTTCTTATATAATTCTTATGTATATGAATGCGAATCCACTTTCGTCTTTCTACGGAAACAATCTTCTCATTTACGATCAACATCTTTTGGAGCCCTTCTTGAACGAATAGATTTCTATGGAAAAATAGAACGTCTTGTAGAAGTCTTTGCTAAGGATTTTCAGGTTACCTTATGGTTATTCAAGGATCCTTTCATGCATTATGTATGTTAGGTATCAAGGAAAAGAAATTCTGGCTTCAAAAGGGACGTTTCTTTTGATGAATAAATGGAAATTTGACCTTGTCAATTTTTGGCAATGTCATTTTTCTA